ATTGGGTTCATCCCTGTAGTAATTGGCTGAACTGAATTTTCGAAATGAAAGCGTAAGAACTCAACAGGAGACCCCCTCTTTCTTTGCTTTGACGAGAGGAGGTCCTGTTGAGTTCTTAATAATCATAAGATCCTTTATTCGTATAAATGACAAAATAGAAAACTTTTTCCGATGTTTTAAAAAACTCCATTTCATTCTTTTTTTTCTGATGATATTTTTGAAAAAATGAATTTCATTAATTGATTCAAAACATCTCTTCCTCGATAATATCTGTCAATACTTTCAAAGCAAAGTCAAAATAAAGAAAACAAAAGGAAAACAAAGAAGGAATCACTTGATTTCCTTTTTCTGGGCGGCACAAACAAGAACAAATAAAATAAATAAAATAATAAATAATAATAAATAGAAATATAAAATGATAAATAGAAATATAAAATGTAATTCAAATGTTAAATATATTGTATTAAATATATTGTATTGTAATAAATTGTAATTAAATATATTGTATTAAATATATTGTATTGTAATAAATTGTAATAGGAATATATTAATTATATTCTTATTAATTAGATTATATAATCTATTTCTATTTCTATTAATTATATATAATATAATATTGAATATTATATTGAATTATATATATATATCTTTTTTTTTTTTTATTATATTTTTTATATTATAAAATCTTATTATATATTATATTTATTATATATAATATTGATTATATATAATCAATATCTATTTATTTTAGATTTTATAGATTTTCGATCACATATCATGCGAAGCGAACCCTTTCTATGCTAACTATGCTAAAAGAATCTTATTTGAAATTGGAGTATATAATATTTTTCGAAGAAATCCTATTTGTTCAATAAAATTCCCTCTCTTTTTTGTTTGTCGACTACTCTACTACTTCTTATATGTTTATATGTTATATGCTTATATGTTATATGCAATAAATAAAAATATTATATGTCATTATGTAATAAAGGTTCTAATCAAAACTCGGAAAAAATCTAAACAAAGAATGGGGTGGGGGATAGGATTCTTTGACGAACGAGATCAATAGGCATTATTATATGAGAATATTTGGTATATGAGACTATTTGGGAGAATATTTCGACACAAACAAGAAGGGTTCTAGGAAGACAAATAATCCCTCCTAGAATCCCGTTTTTCCAATTTCAATTTATACTGTGCTTAATATTCTCCGTTTATTTATCTTCTGTCTAGTATCGAGTTGAATTTTCTTACAGTCAAATAGAAAAACAAAAACTATTAAAACTATTAATTGAATAGATTTATATTCTATGACATTGAAATCCGAAAACTGTGACATAATTATAGTGCTCCAATTTCTTGGGGGTGAAAAAAAAAAGAAACAAAAAATGGGTAAAGTCAAATAGTCTTCTTCACAATCTACATACTATGACTGACTAGGAATGCGGTGAATTCTCTAAATATGGTAGAACTAAATATGGTAGAAAAAGAATAGAAACAAACAGGGGGCTTTTCATAATCTTTTGATTATACAGAATTACATAATTATCAACAAAAAGATTTCGTTATTTTTACGAACTTAATATGTTGATAAATCCGCGGACCTAGAAATTCATTTCAGATAATTGAACCTTCTCAAACTGTTTCTTTTTAAGAACCAAAAAGATTTGTGCCAAAATAACAGATGCCACGAAGAACAAGAGACCTTGGACACGTAACGGATCTTGAAGTACTATTTCCGCATCCCCTTGACCAAATCCACCCACATTTGGATTACTCGTTAATGGTTGATCAAGTTTGATAGATTCACCCTCTGAAACAAGAGGTTCTGGTCCTGGAGGTATAATATCAATCACTTCGCGGCCATCCGATGCATCTACTATAGTTATTTCATAGCCCCCCTTTTCTTTTCGTATGATTTTGTTTACTATACCTGCAGCTGTAGCATTATAAACATTATTATTACTCTTGCTCCCGTCGGGATAAAGCTGCCCCCTCCCCCTGTTCCCGCCTACGTATATTGGATATTTTAAGAAGTGAACATCTCTCTTAGTAGCGGGATCGGGGGAAAGAATAGGAAAGGTTATTTCATTATATTTCTGACCAGGAACAGGGCCTACCACAAGAATATTTTTTTTAGTGGGACGATAGCTTTGAAAAGACAGATTACCTATCTTTTCTTTAATCTCAGGCGAAATACGATCGGGGGGAGCCAATTCAAACCCCTCCGGTAAAATAAGAACAGCCCCCACATTTAAAGCCCCCTTTTTACCATTAGCAAGAACTTGTTTCACTTGCATATCATAAGGAATTCGAACAACTGCTTCAAATACAGTATCAGGAAGTACCGCTTGTGGAACCTCGATATCCACGGGCTTATTAGCTAAATGGCAATTGGCACATACAATACGGCCAGTTGCTTCTCGCGGATTTTCATAACCCTGCTGTGCAAAAATGGGATATGCATTTGAAATGGGTGCTCGAGTTATTATATATATCATGAGCGATACGGAAATTGATCGAGTAATCTCTTCCTTTATCCAAGAACAGTAATTTCTAGTTTGCATGGTCCAATCATTGATCCTGAAAAGTTCTACAATAAAATTAGGTTGGTCACTGGTACAGTTCCCTATCCATAATTCTGCTATGTACTGAAAGAATTTTACTGGAATATAGGAGGAATCCGCTGGATGAGTAGAAAGAAAAAGAAAAATAAAAAAGAATAAGTCAATTTTTGAATGGTTAGCTTTTGTACAAAATAACAAACTTTAGAATTGGATCAGTGGATCCTTTTTTCAGTCATTCATTGAATGATAAATCACTACAAGTGACGGAGATACACGATTTAAATAACGGAAAATCCAATATTTCAAAATTGTATCTAGAATGACTGGAAAAGTGGAAACAAGACCGGATATAATTTGATCATTATGAGCAAATCCAAAATCTTTATAGACAGAACCAATCATTAGTTCCCAACCATGGGTCGAATGGAATCCTATACATAAATCTGTTAATAAAAGAATAGAAAAAGCTTTTATTGTGTCGCTTAAGTTATATAGGAATTCTTGAACCCAAGAGTTAAGAATAATAAGTTCTTGATTACCTAGAATAGAATAACCGCTTAAAATAACGAAACAGATTATATTTGTCGAGAAGTGCAAAATCGTATTCATAAGATCTTCGTTGTGCGTCTTGATCAATTGGATCGTTTCTTTGTAGATTCCGATACGAAGGTTTTGTAGACGTGTTTCCGGGTATTCCTTTATCATTTCATCCAAGAGTAACAGTTCCTCTAATTCTATGAATTTTTTTAGAATACTCTTTTCTTGAATATCATTCAAGAAAATTTCGGATTGCCTAGTATTTGACCAATTAGTAACCCAAGATTCCATATTTTTCTTAAATGAGAAAGAGATCCACCAGGGCAAAAAGACTATAGATGTAAGATATAGAAGGGGAATGAATGCTTTCTTTTTTGCCATTTTTCGTCTTTAATGAAGTCAGCTTCACCTCATTATATGATAAGAATATTTCTATCAAGCATAAGTTCTATTACAAGTCATAGAGCCTATAAATAGATTCTCACGTTTTTTTATTTGTGCAATGCGGGAATTAGTTCTTGAATTTAGAAAGAATACACAAATATAATAAGAAAAAGAAAGAGTCTGCTTCCAATTTGAATGAAGAAAAAATATTGTTTCCAAAGATATCAATTGCTAAAATTCGACGCAATTGCCCCTTTCGATGAATGCATGAAAGAGCACTTCAAGTAATGAATATTAGTTGGATTTCGAAACAAAAAAACACCCTTTATATCAACTACCAAAATAAAAAAAATATCAAATATTTCAAAAAAAAAAATTCAAGAATTTTTTCCGTTTTTTTTTTTTAAGAAAGTATTCATTTCGTTTTTTTTTTTAATACTTCAATTGGTACACGCAAGAAATAGGCCAATTCTGCCGCTTTTTGTTCAATTTCTCGTGGAGTCAAATTCTCATCAGTACGAGTCAAGGGAATGACCCCCTGTCCTCTGATTTCCATATAAAGGACACGACGAGTATAAATACCCTCTTTAACTTCTATTCTGATGGACTGAATGTCTTTCATAAGGAATCGGAGAAAGATACGACGATTTTTTCCAGGAAATCCCCAACGAAAAATACACACTATTCCCTCTTTTCTATCGAATCGATCATAACCACTACCTACATTCCACAAAATTGTACACCACAAATAAGAGCTAATAAAGAGACCAGCGATTCCATAGAAAGACATCACGATCCCTTGTGGAAAAAAAAGAATTTGCTGAGACGGAAATAAAGATAGCAAATTCCTACCAAGATAACTCGAAGTTCCAACCAATAAGAACCCTAATGAACCTAAAAAAAGGATAATGGCCCAGCAGAAATTACTTGTTTTTCGAGACCCCGTTATAAGTTCTATCCATATACGTTCTGATCGCCAACCCATATTAGATCCAGTTGTATTTTTTTTTTTTGAATTGAGAAAATAACCCAACCAAATGAATTTTATTTGACTTTTCCTTGTTTGCGAAGTAACTCTCATCAACTAGTACTATTTTTATGTAAACCTTTAGGAGTAATTCATCGAATTGCTTCTAGATCTAAAAAAAATAGATGAGATTTGTCCCTACTGCTGTCCGTATCTAAAAAATCTTGTTTTTTTGAACATGGAGAAATAAAGAAGCCATTGCAATTGCCGGAAATACTAGGCCTACTAAAGGCACAAAAATAGAGGGTAAGTTGCTGAAAGTTGTCATAGAATGGGTACCTCGATTTAATATTTGTACCTGTTATTTTTTTAGTTTTTTGTTATTGTTCTATTAAGATTTTTACCTGTTATTTTTCTATTTTTATATTGTTATAAAGAGATTTTGGAATCACTAGAATTCATATCATATATACTTATACTTAGTAGATTTTTATATAGAATTCTATATAAAAATCTACTAAGTATATCTAAATGAGTATGAGTATATATAAGAAATTATTAAATTATTAATATAAATTCAATATTAATTAGATTAATTAGAATTCTAATTTTAAATATAATAAAAAAAAAATAGTAATATTGAATATTCATTTTAGAATGAATTTTAGAATAGTATAATTATATTATAATTATTATATTGAATATTGAATTCTATTTTATTGAATTCTATTTTTGAATTCTATTTATATTATTATATTAATTTTATATTATTATATTAATATTATTATTTATATTTATTTATATTTTATATATTTATTTTATTACTAATTATACTGATTCTAATAATAATAAATGATAAAAAAATTGAATAATTTAAAGCTCTACTTCATTTAATTTGGAGTCAAAGGAAAGAAAGCATGGAGCTGAAATAACTCACTAAGAACGCCCTTTAAAAGTTTACGCGGTACAATTGAATCAAATAAGCCCTTATGGAATAAATATTCAGCCTCTTGTGAACCTTCAGGTACTGTTATATTCAATGTTTGCTCAATTACTCTTTTACCTGCAAATGCAATGTAAGCATTGGGTTCGGCAATAATGATATCCCCCAACATACCAAAACTAGCCGTCACCCCACCAGTAGTAGGAGATGTAAGGATCGAGACATAGAATAACTTTTTATTTACTTGATAATCATATAAAGCAGAAGATATTTTAGCCATTTGCATCAAGCTCAAACTTCCTTCTTGCATACGTGCTCCTCCAGAAGCACATACTAGAATCAGAGGTAAAAATTGATTGGCAGCATATTCGATCAAACGGGTGATTTTCTCACCTACTACGGATCCCATACTACCCCCTATAAACTGAAAATCCATAACCCCAATTGCTACGGGAATACCATTTAGTTGACCTGTGCCTGTTTGAACAGCCTCAGTTAATCCTGTCTTTCTTTGATAAGAATCAATACGATCTTTATAAGATTCCTCATCCTCATAAGATTCCTCATCCTCATAAGATTTCTCATCCTCATAAGATTTCTCATCCTCATAAGATTTCTCATCCTCATAAGATTCATCATAAGATTCCTCTTCTGAATTAAAGTCAATGGGATCCACCGAAACCATGTCCTCATCCATCGGATTCCAAGTACCTTCATCAATCAAAAGTTCAATCCTATCTGAACTGCTCATTTTCAAATGATATCCACAGTATTCACAAATATTCATTCTTGATTTCAAAAGTTTCTTATAATTTAATCCATAACAATCTTCATCTTCGCATTGAACCCACAAATGTCTGTAATCTGGAGTTTTCTCTTGAGTTTCCTCTAAATCTGGAGTTTCCTCTAAATCTGGAGTTTTCTCTTGAGTTTCCTCTAAATCTGGAGTTTCCTCTAAATCTGGAGTTTCCTCTAAATCTTGAATTTCCTCTAAATCTGGAGTTTCCTCTAAATCTTGAATTTCCTCTAGATGATTAGAACTTTCTCTTTTAGTTAAAGCACTATCACTCGTAGCATTCGTGCGACTGGAATTCCCCCTTTCACTAAGATTTCTGCCTTTACCACAAATGTAACTAGAAATGTAACTGTCATTGTATTTATCACTATCACCTAAAATGTAACCATCAATACAGATTTTAGAACGAAGATAACTGTCAATGCAATTATGAATGTGATTATTCCAACTATATTTAGTATCATACATGTAATGATCATAGTCGGGATCGTCACTCTTAGATACATTATTCAGATAGCTGAAATTCTTATAACTATAAAAAAAACATTCTAGTTCACTTAGAAAAGAATGATCATTATCAATCTCAAAAATTTGATTTTCAATATCAAAATATATGGAATAACTGTCCCTATTACTATCCCTAACTAAAAAAGTGTCATCAGATATGAAATTCCGAATGTTCTCAACGCCGACTAAATAATCAACATTACTGTAACTAGAATTGTCACTATCACTCCACCTCTGAATGTTTTTATCCATATCAGTTAGAATTGGGTCTTCACTTACACTGGTATTTTCAATAGGACCAAAACTATCCATTGATTTACTTAGCCCACACCTGTATTCTAACTCCCTATTAAACAACATCGAATTGAACCACCATTTTTCCATAGAGCTTTCTTGCCTCTATTTACATGAAAATACACTAGATGAATAGTTATTCGATGAAAGATATCTTTTGAATATTTCATTTCCTATCACAATAAGCATATAAATCCAATCACTAGGATTATTAACTAATAATAATAACGAGTGAGTGGATATTAAAAAAAAACGATTCTTTTTCTTGAGAACCCAGAGTATCGTTTCACTATATATGATATGTCACTATATGTGCTGGAACTCTTTTCTATTTCAATTCTATTATTATAGAATTGAAATAGAATTGAAAAAATCTTGAAATTGAATAATAAAAAATAAAAAATCAAATACAAATAAACATAAACAATTTTTTTTTTATTTTTTTAGTAGTTTACCCCCTGTTGTGTCAAATTCACATCAAAAAACGAAATAGTTGTTCTCTCCT